TGCTATGAATAACCCAGTATCGAATACTGGTAATAATATCAGCAAAAGAACGTTCTCCTGTGCTTCCAGACATGTCGAGCTCCACATATTCTTGTACAGTCAAAGGGGGATCGATTCCATAAAAGATGAGATCAGTAAGTAGAAATTTACTGAAATGCAATCCTTGTTAGATCGTCAATATTGTACCAAGGGTGTCTTTAGAGTATACCGAATCAGTATAGCTATCCTTCTTCTGACACAGCAACGCAATTTCACAATCAGTAGCGAGATCAAGTACTAGATAATTTATTTCTCTTCTTGCTTGTCGCGATGTACTCAATAGAAAATTACTCAAATTTGTATAGTATAAGATGAGGGTTTTCTACATTATTATTAGCTTCGGACTAGAAACTGAGGATCAAATAAAATGTGAATCCGACGGATTGGTTTCTAATAATTCATGGAAGAGATTATCATATTTCTACAATTCAATTAGATGCGAAATCTAGAAATATATTTTTTTTGGTTGTAGAAGATGTTTTTTGTTGAAACCCCCTCTTTTTTTCATTTTAAAGAATTGGTTAGTCGTCCAGTAACAAGTAACAATAATAGCAGTAATAGATAGTATTTAATGGCCGAAAATAACAACTAATCCAATTTTTAATAAAATTTTTATCAATATTCGTGGCGCGCGCATTGTTGTTCTTGTATTAGACCCCAAAGGCTCTTTCTTGGCTTAATTACAAGGTACAAGGATAGAGCTTTATTTTATATTAAAATTTTATATTAAAATATGGAAAGACAAAAAAAAAAAGTAGAACCCTAGTTTCGAGCGATCTGATACCTTTTTTCTTCTCGTTGGAGATATTATGAGAATAGAACCCAATAAAAAATCCAATGAGTTAAAATGAAAGTAAAAAAGTAAAGTGCATTATAGGGTCACTCTTCTTTTATTCTAAAATAAAAAAAAAAATGGATTAGATACAATCCAAATTAATAAATAAAAAAAAAAATAGATATTTTTACTATTTTTTCCATTTTGAATTGAATGAAATTACACAACAAAGTTCTTATTATATTTTAATAGAATAATTTTTTTTTATTATATTAGTTTACTCAACTCAAGAGTTGCTCAATGAATCTGTTGATTTGGAATCACAGGATGGGTAGATGTCACAGATGATGAATGGATTTCTTACCTATGTCACTATATTTTTGTTCGTCTATAATGATTGATTGATGAATCAAAAACTTTCAATTGTATCTTTCAAGTGGTATTTTTGCTTATCTTCCTATCTTTCTTTCAAAAATGGAAACTTAGGGAAGTGCTTTCTAAACATATGTATAAAAATAACATATTTCATTTAGCCTCTTCATGCCCACTATAACTAGTTATTTCGGTTTTCTACTAGCAGCTTTAACTATAACCTCATCTCTATTTATCGGTCTGAGCAAGATACGACTTATTTGATTTGAAATTTTGAAATTAATTGAATGAACAACTCATAAAAATAAATCTTTCTGGGATATTCAATATATTCTATAGTTCCTTACCGTGTCAATTTCCAATTCTTGGTCATTGAGATTCATGGGCAATACAGATTCATATTTAAGGATATATATTACCTCCCCCTTTCTCCTTTCAAACAAATAAAAATGATTGAAGTTTTTCTATTTGGAATCGTGTTAGGTCTAATTCCTATTACTTTGGCTGGATTATTCGTAACTGCATATTTACAATACCGACGTGGTGATCAGTTGGACCTTTGATTAATTAACATCTTTTTTGTTTATTTACCTCCTATTTCCTTGTTTTAATCCTAATCCACGGGAGGTAAAATTCAGACTTTAGACTGCTGTTCAATTATTTCAGTGTCATTCTCGATCTAACAAGAATGGAATCACGCTCTGTAGGATTTGAACCTACGACATCGGGTTTTGGAGACCCGCGTTCTACCGAACTGAACTAAGAGCGCTTTATTTTCATAAAAATTTTATGTGACCCCAATTCATCTTGCATGCATATACTATCATAATCTATATATCATATACTATCATAATGTACTATATATAGAAATATATAGAACTCTCATAATATATATTATATATTTTTAGAATATATTTTAGAATATATATTGCTATTGAGTATGTATGTCCAATTTTAATCGGTCTCAATTGATCCCTTGTTACTGCTCATAAGATAAGTAATAGTTAGGGGTAGGGATGACAGGATTTGAACCCGTGACATTTTGTACCCAAAACAAACGCGCTACCAAGCTGCGCTACATCCCTTTCAATTGGTTTACAGTGTCATTGTAAAGAATCTTTGTCTTGTTTTCCACATCTTTATTTTCTCCGTTGATATATATAAATTATCCTGCCATTTTTTTCTTTTTAGTTTCATATCGTATAACATATAATATTAATTAAAAGAATAAAAGACTTATATACATATGAAATCCCCCTAAAAAAATGAATATTTTTAGGGAATGCTCGGGCAGAGCATAAATGGACCTCTTTTTTTTTGTTAAAAAAATATCTAATGAATTGTTGTACATTTCAATTTGAATTAGGAATTCTGCGTACAAATACAAGTGGTTATTAACTAAATAACCATCTGATCATAATATGTAATTATGTATTACATATTACAATAAAGAATAAGAATTAAGAAAAAAGAAGGAGGATTTTAAATGCGAGATCTAAAAACATATCTCTCCGTGGCACCAGTGGTAAGTACTCTATGGTTCGGGGTTTTAGCAGGTCTATTGATAGAGATCAATCGTTTATTCCCGGATGCATTGATATTCCCCTTTTTTTCATTCTAGTTATTGACACGGGAAGGGGTGAAGAAGATTCGAGATACAATCAAATATCTGTGATTAATCCCCCCTCCTTCTTTCTTTTTTTTTTTTTTAGAATTAGAATAAGTTAGAAAAGAGAAAGAATAAAGCCGGATTCGGCCTCAGTGAAACTCGGAATTCGGTCCAGGCTTCAATTGAATTTAATTAATAAAAAATTACAAATTTAATTAATAATCAATTCCATTTCTATTAAATAATAGAATAGAGTGAGACCAGAAATTGAAATGGAATGGCTATGCGGGGCAACAATATCATACAGGATACTTAAATGAAAACTGAAATACTGTACTGTGATTCTAAATATAGTTAGAAATCTTTGTATTACTTAATTATTACTATACTATATTGATTGGAACGAAATCCTTCATAATTTGATTTCGAGTTAGCAACTTCTATTTATTTTTCGTTCCTTTCTTCTTCTTCGCTTCGAATCGTAAAATAGAAGAGTTAAGTGAATCAAAAACCCAAAGGAGGTTCATGGCCAAGGGTAAAGATATCCGAGTAACGGTTATTTTGGAATGTACCAGTTGTGTTCGAAACAGTGTTAATAAGAAATCAACGGGTATTTCCAGATATATTACTCAAAAGAATCGACACAATACGCCTAGTCGATTGGAATTGAGAAAATTCTGTCCCTGTTGTTGCAAACATACGATTCACGGGGAGATAAAGAAATAGATAAAATCGATCGCTTGTGTGGCACCCCCCAAGGAACATGAAAAATGATATATTTTTTTTTTATTATTTTCTTTTTTTGTTATAAATTATATTTGTTATAAGTTATATAATATTTGTTATAAGTTATATAATATTTGTTATAAGTTATATAATATATATAACATATAAAATTAGAAATAACATATAATTTAATATATAATAAAAATATATAAAAAAATATATAAAATATATAATTAATATAAAATATATAATTAAATTTAAAAATAAAAAATATATATAAAAAATATATAATTAAAAATATAAAAATATATAATTAATATATAATTAAATAATTCTAATTTTATAATTTATATATATAATTATATAATTTTATATATATAATTATATAATTTTTATAATTTATATATATAATTAATTTATAATTTATATATATAATTAAAAAGACTAATAGAAACAAAACAAATCCTATTTTGTAAGAAATAGGATTTTCGGGATAAGGAATAAACAAATCATGGATAAATCTAAGCGACTCTTTCTTAAATCCAAGCGATCTTTTCGTAGGCGTTTGCCCCCGATCCAATCGGGGGATCGAATTGATTATAAAAACATGAGTTTAATTAGTCGATTTATTAGTGAACAAGGAAAAATATTATCTAGACGGGTGAATAGATTGACCTTAAAACAACAACGATTAATTACGATTGCTATAAAACAAGCTCGTATTTTATCTTCGTTACCTTTTCTTAATAATGAAAAACAATTTGAAAAAAGCGAGTCGGCCGCTAGAACTACTGGTCTTAAAACAAAAAAAAAATAGGGTTACTCTTCAATTGAATTCAAATTCCAATCTAAACTCAAATCAAATGTGGATTGATGTTTTGTTCGAAAACTACGACAATCCAATTTTGATTATCGTGTTGTAAGAAAAAAAAGAATCGGTGAAGAAGAATAAATCTTTTTTTATTGAACGTGGTTGCTCATTTTGACGACTTTATCATATGATTATATTTTTTCATCCAAATCTATACTCTACCTTCCCGGAGTTCAGTCTCCGGGGAATTTTTATTTTAGGATCTCATTGGAAATCATATAAAGACAATTCCTATTTAATATAGCTATTTGTGCAAGTATTTTACGATTAAGAAGCAACTGCCTCTTGTACAGATTATACATTAATCTACTATAACTATAGTATACCTTTTTCTTATTCTCACGAATTACTGCATTTATTCGACTGATCCACAAACGACGAAAATCTCTTTTTTTCCTATCTCTATCCCGATGAGCCGAAACCAAAGCTTTTATTTTCTGTTGAGTAATAGTCCGAGTAAGTCTTGAATGAGCCCCTCGAAAGCTTGATGTAAATAAACGAATTTTTGTCCTACGTTTCCGAGCTATATATCCTCGTTTAATTCTGGTCATTGAATAAATGAAACTTTGATGAATAATTAATTCTTTGATGAATAACTATTTGATTTCTTTTCTTTCAGTTATTCTTTTACCTTTACTAGTAATAATAAAAACGGATTCTTCCAATGTATAAAATAAAAGATTCCAATGGCTTTTGCTACTATAACCTTCCCAACCACGATTTTTTTTTTATTTCTAAGCATTTAACCTCGAAATAATAAATTGTATTGATACTAGGTATCAAAAAAACATATTCAATTAAATAGAAATGGATAAAGAAATAGTGGATTCCATCGTTTCTATGGTTACTTCTTAAACGGCGAGGTCCTCTCTATACACCGGAGCCCCTTCCCTCATTTAATCAATGCTATTGTTAACTTGTACAGTTCACACTCTTTGGCTCTACCCATGAAATATCTAGTAATAGGTCTTTCACAACGAAATCTAACTATACAGTAACGGTATTTAAGTATGAAGATTAGCTGGGTAGCTGACCCTGTTAGTCCGTTCTTGCAAGAAATAATAAGTGCATAATCTTTCCACTTTTTAATTTTTAAATAGGATTTCCCCTGCTTAATGGATAACCATTTGCTACCAATGGGGAAGTCTTTCTCATCTGAAATTGCAAATTGAGGTGATTGGATTTGCACCAACGGAAACCATAAATTTGATACACAATAGAAGGATATATATTATTAATAGATTTTTTTTGAAGATAGTGAATGGAGTTCTTCCATTCTATCCTAACCGATCACTGATATTGGAATAATTTGTTTCCTTTCTTTTGTCTTAGTCCATGATCGGAACGAGTCGCACATACACCCTAGTACATGTTCCTCGGCGCTGAGGGCATCCCCGAAGAGCGGGGGATTTCGTGACATTTCTGATTGGCTGTCTTGTGTTTCTAATAAGTTGTTTAATAGTTGGCATGTTGAATCATATACATAATGAGCTGGTTTAGATCAATCCTAACCCGATGATTATGAATTCCTTATATTCTATATTAATAGATTAATTAATAGAGATATTATATTAAATCCGGTAAGAAGATAAAATCTCAAATTGTGTATTTGCGCGGAATCCCTGCTAATTTTTTATTCAACCGCTACAAGATCAACAATTCCATGAGCTTGGGCTTCTGCTGCTGACATAAAAACATCCCTTTCCATGTCTTCGGATACAACCCATAAAGGTTTGCCCGTTCTTTGTCCATAAACTCTTGCGATAATTTCGCGCACTTTCAGTAGTTCTTCCGCTTCCAGGATAAATTCTACCGTTTGTGCCTCATAAAAAGAACTAGCGGGTTGATGGATCATTACCCTGATAATATAACATAATAAATGGTTCCTCTATCTCGCACGATAAGGCGAGAGAGATAAAGAATAATAAAAAACAAAGATAGAATTGAACAACCGTACAGGCATTTTTTGCGTATTGCATACGGCTCTACTATGGAATTTATTTTTACCTTCCATCGAAGAAATAGAAAATATAGAGGGTCTATCAGACCTAGATCGGTAAATGATCCAATAACCACCCTTCCTTTTTTTGTTTTGGAGTAGTTAAAAAATACTATGATGGTTCCGTTGCTTTATTATTTCGTCTCTTATTCAGCAATCCCAAAGTTTCTTTTTTTTTTTTCAAATTCAAATAAATTATAAAAAAAAATCTTGTTTTTTTTTTATTTTCCTTTCATAACATAAATATTGTTAAAAGCTTTCCGGTGTGAAAACAAAAAAGTTTGTGACGCTGAAATAGGCTCCTGATATATCAGATAAAATCGGAAATACCCGTTTTCTCATACTACTCTTTCGATACATAATCGAATGGTTTTGAAAAAAAAACAAAAAAATTTCGCATATCGAATTCGAAGTGCCATGCTATTATTACTTAATATTCATATGGCGAAGGCATAGTCTTCTTTTTTTTTTTCTCAAATAAAAGACTCATTGGCGCCAAGCGTGAGGGAATGCTAGACGTTTGGTAATTTCTCCTCCTGCCAGAATAAAAGATCCCATTGAAGCGGCTAATCCCATGCATACTGTCTGTACATCTGGTTGCACAAATTGCATAGTATCATAAATAGCAATTCCGGGTATTACCCATCCACCCGGAGAATTTATAAACAAATACAAATCTTTGGTATCATCCTCTATACTGAGATATACCATAAGGCCAATAAGTTGATTCGATACCTCACTATCAATCCCTTGGCCTAAAAAAAGTAGTCTTTCTCGATAAAGTCGGTTGATTAGGATAAAATTTTATCCCTTAGGAGCCGTACATGCACCTTTTGATGCATACGGTTCACCAAAAATTGAGAAAAAGAATCAATGTGTAGATTTCAACCCTCTTTCTTTTTTCATAGCAGACTCTTTCGAACTTCTAACGAAAGGTCTTTTTCTTACATCTTTCAAGAAAGACGACTTTTGACCCGTTTATCTATATTAATCTATATTATAAATAAATCTATATTATAAATAAAATAATGTACTAAACACTTATTGAACTAACTTCTCATTGATGTATTGTTTTCATCGAGATCGAGTCCAAATCGCGATGTCATTTT